ATATCGAATTGCGCCACATATAGTTCCTCTAATTATATTTTCTAAACGAACCAGAGCCAATCCAAATTGATCTTGTAAGAGATCTGCTACGGAACGAATACGTTTATTTTTCAAATGATTCATATCATCAAGTGTACCCATTCCAAATTTCATTCCAATCAAATGATCCGCAGCTGTCAATATATCTCGCGGTAACAAAAATGTATTGTTCTGAGGTATATCAAGATTCAGCCTTCGGTTCATATTTCGTCGACCAATCCCTCCTAATTCACATCTTTGTTGAAAAAATTTTTTTTGTAATTCCGTACATAAAGATTCAGGAAATACAGGATCTCCGCCTACACAAGCAAATTGTCGATAAAACTCCAAAATGGCATTTTCTTTTGACCCGATTTTTTTTTCCTCCTTTTCATTCAGGAAAGACAAGAAAATTTCAGGGTAGCAAACGTTCTCTAGAATTTCGCTTAAATTCGAACCCATAGCTGATGATAGAACTAGAATAGATATTTTCTGTTTCCTACTTACACGAGCCCATATCCTTGCTTTTCGATCAATCTCTAACTCTAATCTTCCTCCCCAATCTGATATTATGGTGCCGGTATAGACCGAAATTCCGTTATGGTCCAATTCTGACCGATAATAGATACCTGGGCTTTGCAATATTTGATTGATTACAATTCTGTATATTCCATTTACTATAAAAGTTCCCAGGGAATTCATTAGAGGAATGTTTCCAATAAAAATTATTTGTTCTTGGATATCCCTACAGTTTTTCCAAATTAATCCCGCGGATATATATAATTCAGAGGAATATGTAAGTGATTCATATACAGCATCGTTTTCTTTTATCGAGGGTTCGACCAATTGATATGTTTCCACAAATAATTGAAATTCAATTTCTTGATCTGTATCTTCAATTTTTGGAAACTTAAAAAGTTCTTCTGTTAAGCCCCGATCAATGAATCGACAAAACCCTTCAAATTGTATTTGATTCAATCCGGGTAGTGTAGACATTCCTTCATTTCCAACCCCAAGCATTTTCAATTTCCCCATTTCATTTATTTTATAGAAAATATCCCACGCTGTCATTCTTCATCGAATCACATGAATATATTTAGCAATAATGGAATTTCGGTTCTTTTTACTTTACTAAATCACATGAAATTTTACCTAACTTCGTCTATGAAATACCTATTATGAAAAGAGGAATAAATATAATTTTATACGCAAATTGGAATTGGAATTTTTTTGTAATAAAACAAACCGATCTAATCTATCTAACTTGTAATATAAATCGACACAAATTTATAAAATTCACCTAGACTTCGGGGGGGTTTTTAAGAATTAAGAATCTCAAAACAAAAATTGAATTCGGGATTTGCTCGCCTCGATGAGATAAAGATAGAATCTAATATAAAGATAGAATCTAATAAGCAGAAACAATATAGTATTGATTTTTTTAGCACTTCCCTTTTCAATTGTTCCAAAACGAATTCGAATTCACAAAGAAGAGAGATATTTTTACCTTTTTTTTAGAATTTGAGAATACGATTGCAGTGCGTAAAAAGACTAGGATTTATTAACCATGCATAGATCTAACCCCAACTATAGCTATCTATGTCTCTTACTTTATTGCAATCATATTTGTTCGGGACAGCGCGTATGTCGTGTTAATTTCTTTTTTCTATTCATCATCAATTCAATCAATCTATTTAATAAAAAATTGGCACAAAAATGGACGCACGAGAATTTCTTTAAAATTCCCTATAATATAATATTAGGTATCATATACGAATAAGATACCCGATTCTATAATATCTGTGTAAGAATAAAAATTTATGTTCTGGGGTTGACATATATTCACCGTTGCTGTTATAATTTCAATTATAATTGAAATTGAGAAGGATTCTTTTTCAATAAAAAAACCAATATTGATTGGTTATGTATCAATTTCGATTTTTTTATCTCATTAAGAAAAAACCATTTTCGATTCAGATTCAGGAATTTGTAGTTAATGGTTGCGCTTTGTCCCGACATTTTTGCTTTTGTGACTGAAAGCTATACGTTTTTCAATAGAAAAGGGAGGAGATCCCTTTGAAAAAGGGGATTACAGAAAATGGAATTTAAGATACAAACACATCAAAAAAAGAAGTTTATAACCCCGTCCCTTTTTTGTTTGGTTTTTTGAGGGGAGGGGTATTCTCATATATTTTTTTTTGTATTATTTTGGCGATATGGCCGAGTGGTAAGGCGGGGGACTGCAAATCCTTTTTCCCCAGTTCAAATCCGGGTGTCGCCTGATCGACAAGAGAATTGAAATAGTTTATTCCGTTTTGTTGATCGAGGAAGCAAGTGCGGCAAAAGGACTTTTGAGACTTGTTTGATGCAAAATTCTAAGCATCAGTAGGTTTGTTCTCTAAAATGCTTAAAATCTTTTTGTCTCGAATTCAATGAAAAATTCATTTATAGTAGTGAAAAGGAATCGAAATGATAGTCCTTTTACTCCACTACTACTGTAGTGTTCGTCTACAGATTGGGTCTTGAATAAGAAGGGATAGGTCGGACGGGAAATATAATTCCATTTTTCGGGTTGAAGAAAAGCCTTGTATACAGACTTATGTAAAGTATATGAACACTTCTGCATTATTAGTTAGATTAAAAATCTAATTAGATTTCTTTTTAAAATTCTTTCTTTTCGGTAAGCTCTAGTGAAAGACTTTCAGAGGCTGTTTTCCTATTGTTTTTTGTTTTAGAGAAGAAATCGGGAGACGGTAAGGATTGATTAGATCAAATGCAAATAAGAGAAGAGTATACAAAATAATCTATCTTGATTCTATATTTTTGACATTTCACTTAATGAAAAGGGGCAAACTAAAACATAGATCTTTTTCTTACTACCTGTTAGTAAGATTCATTCCCTTAATACTTCCAAGGATATCTCTGGATATTTTTTATTTATGCATAATATATATTTTTTTTTTCAATTCTACGAGAAATCAGATAAGAACTTGTTAGATGTTATAATTGGATTTATTGAATTGTTTCATCAATTATGTTATCCAGGAATCTTTTTTTGACTCTGTACCAGCGATTCCACTATTATTATTATAAAATTTTTAGTGAAAATTAAATAAGAAAAGAATACAAGAAAAATTAGTAAACAATAATGAAATAATCCCTTCATATTGATAGCGATAGGAGACAAAATTTACATGGATATAGTAAGTCTTGCTTGGGCTGCTTTAATGGTAGTTTTTACATTTTCCCTTTCCCTTGTAGTATGGGGAAGAAGTGGACTCTAAGGGTACTATTAATTGAGTTAAGGGATCCAACTGTATCAATTGTTTTATAGCTGGGTTCTGAAATTTTTTAATTCGATTGTATTCCAGTGGTGGAATGTATTCTATGTATAATATTGAAAATACTCTTTCAATCAAACAAATATTTGAATTGTAACCAGCTTCGTATTTTGAAAGTCAAGGGAATACAAATAATGGGAAATGGGTTCCCATTCCAACCAAATTGTTTCTAAGATTTCTATTTCGATGAACTGGTTACTACCAATCTTTTCGAAATATGAAAAACTTTTTTCATAGAATTCATGGAACCCCCGGATCATCTGTCAATTATTTAATCAATTCATTTTTTGGAATGCTAAAATACTATATTTATAATTTAATATATTAAATATCCTACCGAATATCATACCGAATATGATACCGGGACTCTGAAAAGAATCAGAAATAGAAAAATTCTATATCGATATATATCCATCTATAGATAGTATTAATATGAAAATAAATATTTATTTATAGATATAGATAGATGGATTGGTACATATTAAACCCTTTTATTTTATTTTTTCAAATCAATAAAACATAGAGTCAAACTTTATACACTACCATAATAGATAGTATAGTCGAAAGAAATAGATTTTATTTCTTTCGACTATACTATATGGATTTCATAAAATTTTGCTGATTGTAGTCTGATCATTTCATTTAAAACTAAGACCCGAAATTGAAATCCTTTTTTCATTTTTTTTATTCAATCATTATCAATCATTGCATTGATAAGAAATCAGAAGTCATTTTTAAGTAAAATTAGTCACTTTGACTTACCGTTTTTACGTAAATTATAAGTAAAAAGGCAGTAGGAATTAGAATGAAGAGTGCAGTAGCTATAAATGCGAGAATATTTACTTCCATAATCTCTATGTTTTCTTTCTCTTTAATTTCTAATAAAATTAAATTAATACTTCGGGATTTAATCCCATATAAATGTTCAATCTTTGGGCGGTAAATTCAATGGTATCAATTTTATCTCGATGATATCAAATCGAATCAATATCACGAATAACAATATCTGAGCTATCAAATCGATTCATAGTCGAGAATTAAATAGTATAACATAGGAAGATCTTTTATCCATACCAAATAAAAAAATTTTACTTTCTGATGCAATCAAAAATTCCTTTTTTTATTTCTTTTTTATATTAAGGTATATAATATAAATAATAAAGTAAAGGTTCCGATGAAGAAAGAAATAAAAAAAAAAAAGGGGGGTCCCTGTTAGAAATAATATTTTTTTGATTGTATTTATATCCATCGGGACTGACGGGGCTCGAACCCGTAGCTTCCGCCTTGACAGGGCGGTGCTCTGACCAATTGAACTACAATCCCAGGGAATAAATCGTATAGCATACATATTCTTAAAATTTCATTCAAACCCTTTTTTTCTATTTCTTCTATTTGATTTGAGATTCAACCGTTGTACTGTAACTGAAAGAGGCGGGCTTTTTTATATATTGATATAAAAGATATATATATTGATTTGATATAAAATATATATTATGGGTCTGCACTTTAGCGCAGATCGACACGGATTACGAGTAATCCGTTCGTTATTGCCAAATCAATTGAAAAATTAATCAATGAAAAAAAAAAAAAGAGTCTTTTTTTTTTTACTTTAATGTTTTTCTTAGACTTTATACTTACAGA